TTATGTCACAATCATCTTCCATTATATTATATATTATAAATTTATTATATATTATAAATATATTATATAATTCAAATTCAATTATTCAAAAATTATTCAAATTAAATTATAATAATGTTTATTTATATATTTATTTCTAATTATTTAGAATTCTATAATTAAATCTATTTCTGATAGAATGCAATTATATATAATTATATAATTGAATCTATTTTTGTTTTATTTTATATAATATATTTTATTTTATATAATATATAAAATTCTATATAATTATATATATTATTTCATTTTTTTAATTTATATTTTTTTTTAGTTTATATTCATATAGTTTATTATATAGTTTATATATCGTTATATAGTTTATATATCGTTCAATTTATATATCTATTAATTTATATCTATATAGGTATTTATATATCTATTAATTTATATCTATATAGGTTATGTATATTGGTTTGGTTTCTATATTAATTATTCTATATTAATTATATGTTATATTATATGTTATATGATTTCTATATTGTATATTAATAGTATTTTCATTATATAAATAGGAATATATTATATTATTATATATTATATATTAGTTATTCTATTAGTTTAGTTTAGTATTCTATTAGAAATATTAGAATTAGAAATATTAGAATTCTATTCGATATTAGTACCTTATTATTATATATTAGATATTAGATATTAAATTTATATTAGATATTTATATTAGATATTGATTAAATTTATATTAGATATTGAATTCATTTACAATAATTAGATTCCTTTCCAATAATTTTTTTATCACATTAGATTTTATTTTCCATTTAATTATTTTTATAAATTAATTTATATAAATTATAAAATTTATATAAATTACAAATTACAAGAAAGTTTGACCCCTCCCTTTATTTTTTTCTTTATTTTTATTTTGCATTTTGGGAACTTATATTAAACTTTAATGTATCTCATAACCCTAAAGAATTCGGGGGAGGGGTCATTTCATTTTTATATCTGGAATGAATAGGGTCAAGAGATAAGAGAATTAAGGATACCTACCAAAAAAACTAATCCAATCCATAATGATGTACCGGAAAAGACAACATTTTTGTTACTCGACCAACCATCAGGAGAAGAAAAAACAACGGGTACACTAATCAATAAGATTGATGAAGTAGCAATTAATGCAAAAACAGCCAATTGGAAAGCAATAGTCATGTTTCTAATCCTCCAAGCTACCAACAAAAGAACTATACCATTTGATCCTTCTATCAGTCAAAAAATTGTAAAAAAAAAAATATATCATGGGGGGGGTTTGTACCATGAAGACATTGATTCTCTATGACGTATTACCACCCCTTATCTCGCTTTATTCAAACATGGGATCGAGAGTTGTTTTTTCCTTTACAAATGGTCATGCTAGATGCTGCATCTATCTATATATATCATCTATATATTTATATATAGAATATAGAGATAATATAGAATATAGAGATAGATAACTGGACTTATCGATTCACATCTATAATGTCTTTCTCTAGTACAGTGATGGTCTCAACTCCTACAGCCATGTCCCATTCGGTTCGGTAAAATAAAAATACAATAGTCAAATAGAAATTATCTTTTGGAGAGATGGCCGAGTGGTTGATAGCTCCGGTCTTGAAAACCGGTATAGTTCGCAAGGAACTATCGAGGGTTCGAATCCCTCTCTCTCCTTTTGAATAGATTTATGTCTTTATTTGTTTTGACCGGCTCCGTATCATAAAGGTGAATGACTCGGCTATCTCACCGAGCCGAGCCAGAAAAAAATAGATTAGATCTAAATGAGTTGAAAAGAAAAAGGAATACTTTTTAAGTTAAGATCTACCCAATCAATATGTATGGTAGACTCAAATTGATTCCTCCTCCAATCAAGTATTGGATCTCTTGTTTCAGTTAGTTAAGAGGAGTCATAGAAAGAACAGGTTCAAAATCACGATCAATGCCTTTTTCAAATCCTGCTGCAGCTGCACGAGCCCTTCCCGCGTGCCATAAATGACCTACAAATAGGAAGAACCCTAGAACAAAATGAGAGGTAGCTAGCCAACTTCTAGGAGAGACATAATTAACTGCATTGATCTCGGTAGCTACGCCACCTACGGAATTTAACGAACCTAAAGGCGCATGGGTCATATACTCCGCGGAACGCCGTTCTTGCCAAGGTTGTATGTCTTTTTTCAACCTACTCAAGTCCAAACCATTTGGACCCCTTAGAGGTTCTAACCAAGGAGCACGCAGATCCCAAAAACGCATAGTTTCTCCTCCAAAAATAACTTCTCCGGTAGGTGAACGCATTAGATATTTACCTAAGCCGGTAGGTCCTTGAGCGGATCCCACGTTAGCCCCAAGACGCTGGTCTCGAACTAGAAAAGTAAAAGCTTGAGCTTGCGAAGCTTCTGGTCCAGTAGGCCCATAAAACTCACTAGGATAAGCAGTATTATTGAACCAGACAAAGCAACAAGCAATGAAACCA